TATTAAGTCTTAGTATAATTTGAGTCTAAAAGCTAAAATGTGTTTTGTAATCAAACCTTAAAATTTACTACACTATATATATATGAATGGTGTTTGTTGGTTGACAAACTAAATACACAGTTTCTAGTACTTTCCTGTTTTTAAGGGGTTTGCAGGAGTGTTAGGTATGTTAGGACTGTAGGGGGTAAGGGGGTTTGTCGGAAATAAACCAAGAGGGGGAGATCTTAGAAACTTTAGGACTAAATATTCAGTCTTATGCTTTAGTAATAAATATATGCAATTCTTATGTAATGTCTTTCTAACATTTAACTATCGTTACCTATTCAAGAAAAATGTTCACCCTTGTTAGTAACTACCGTGCGCACTCTGAAATGCTAAGTGAAAGGAAAACAAAAAAAGGAACCAGCTGCCCCTGTGGAGTGAACGCCCGGCTTGGGGGGTAACGAGTCGTATGATTTCCACCATTAACTTATGCTAGCGTCGATGAAAGTGTAAGGATTAATAAATTAATGGACCTGAAGTAGGAGCCAAATGCCAGGAATAATTCACCTTTTAGGTAGCTACCCTCACTATTTGGGCTCCTGACCATCAAGAACCGTATGCATTAAGTTATGGACTTGTTGGTGGGCTCTTACTACATTAAAATGGTTCATTTGTCTATTTTTTGAGTCCTGGTATAAATTAACCTATGGGTTTTGTGTTAGGTCTTAAATTTCGTTAACATTCTATGGTTATTTTATTTATTAAACATTAATGGTTTTAATCTACCTTAGTTTAATGTATTAGTTCTATGGTTTAATTAAATCAATGATTATTATACATAATATGTTCTAGAAAATTTAATATAGTGCACTATATATATATATGAATTATCCATATATGCATTCAGAAAATAGTTTAAGCAGAATTTTAGCTTTGGGAGTTGAAGGCGGGAGTTTGATTCTCCCTTTTCTGAGCGCAAGGGGGGATTTTAACCTCCGACCTCCAGTTTACAAGACTGGTGCTCTTAAATTGAGCTACTAACGCATATTCATTTGAAAGCTTTATTTTCCGTTCATCCACTTATAGGAATTAAGAATAGGAAAATTATGAAATAAATAATGGATGCCACTTGCCCAATAACAATATATGGTGCTTCTACGGGCATACCTCCAATTCATGTAAGGATAATTATATCAGCGACTAAGGCTCAAAAAAGAGTTTGTCCTATTGGTCGGAAAGTTAATCCTCGTTGTTTTGAGGTATGTAGGATGGGAACCAACATAAGGACTAAAATGGAGAAAAGGAGGGCTAATACACCACCAAGTTTATTTGGAATAGATCGAAGGATAGCGTAAGCAAACAGGAAATATCATTCTGGCTTGATATGGGGTGGAGTAACTAATGGATTAGCTGGGGTAAAGTTATCTGGGTCTCCTAATAGGTTGGGTGAAAATAAGGCGATACTGATTAGGGCAATAAGGAGAACAGCGAAGCCCAGGAGGTCTTTATAAGAGAAGTAAGGGTGAAAAGAGATTTTATCAGCGTCTGAATTTAACCCGGCTGGGTTATTAGACCCCGTCTCGTGTAGGAATAGGAGGTGGACTACTGTGGCAGCGGCAACAATAAATGGAAGAAGGAAGTGAAAAGCGAAAAATCGTGTAAGGGTAGCGTTATCAACTGAGAAACCTCCTCAGACTCATTGTACTAAATCAGTTCCAATGTAAGGTACTGCAGATATGAGGTTAGTGATTACTGTGGCTCCCCAAAATGATATTTGTCCTCAGGGTAGGACGTAACCTACAAAAGCTGTTGCTATTACAAGCAGTAGAAGTACTACGCCAATGTTTCAGGTTTCTTTATATAAATATGAGCCGTAGTATAGTCCTCGAGCAATATGTATATAAATACAAATAAAAAAGAATGATGCTCCATTAGCATGTATATTACGAATTAATCACCCGTAATTTACATCACGACAAATATGGGTAACTGAGGAGAATGCTGTGGCGATATCTGAGGTGTAGTGTATTGCAAGGAATAATCCAGTAAGAATTTGCGCCCCTAAGCATAGTCCTAAAAGAGACCCGAAGTTTCATCATAGAGAAATATTTGATGGTGCAGGAAGGTCTACAAGGGCGTCATTAGCAATCTTTAAAATGGGGTGAGTTTTTCGTATGTTGGCCATTATAAGTTCCTGTAGTTGAATACAACGGTGGTTTTTCAAGCCATAGGTCCTGGTTAAAATCCTGGTTGGAATTATGACTTATTTGATGTCCTTATTATTAGTAGGGTTAGTGTTTGGTTTAGTAGGAGTGGCTTCAAATCCTTCTCCTTATTTTGCTGCTTTAGGGTTAGTGGTTGTAGCTGGGGTCAGCTGTGGTATTATACTCAGTTATGGGGGCCCTTTTCTATCTTTAGTTCTATTTCTAATTTATTTAGGAGGAATGTTAGTAGTATTTGCTTATTCCGCTGCATTAGCTGCAGAGCCTTATCCTGAGACTTGAGGCGATTTATCTGTAGGTATTTATGGGTGTTTATATTTAGGAGGGGTAGTAATTACATCTCTACTATTTTTAGATGGGTGATTTGAGTGTTCTTGGGTTCCAATTGATGAGTTATTTGATTTTTCTATTTTCCGTGGAGACATGTCAGGAGTAGCCTTAATATACTCAGAAGGAGGTTGAATGTTAGTAATTAGTGCTTGAGTTCTCCTGTTAACACTGTTTGTTGTGCTCGAGCTAACTCGGGGTCTAGCTCGAGGAGCATTGCGGGTGGTTTAGATGAGAATAGAAGATGCTAGGAATAATGTAAGAATAAATAATGTTAGAAAGGTCTTGATAGCTCCTTTTTGTGCATTACTTGTAGTGGTAATCATAGGTGTATTTAGGGTAGCTGTAGCTTTCGGGCCTAGTTTTTCCAACCAGGTCAAGTCGATGGTTTGGGATGCAATGTTTTGTCCTAGTAGTAATAACATTTTAGGTGATTTTCGGTGAATAATTGCAGGAAAAAATCCTAGTATGTTAGAGAAAAAGTGTGTGGTTAGTTTAGGGGTAATGTTTTGTTGTTTCATAACTGTTTGCGCGAGTTCTAAGGCTAAAAGTAAGCCTAAAACTGTAACAATAAGGGCAGCTAGTTTAATTGTAGATGGCATAGTCATTACTGGAGACTTATTTGGGAGCATATTAGAGGTAATGAAAAAACCAGCAATAATACTTCCTCATGCTAAACGTTTAATAGGGTTAATTACCAGTGGGTTATTTTCGTTGATAGGAATGATAGGGTTAAATCGAGGGTGTCCTATAACTACCAAGTAGGTTAACCGGAGGCTATAAATAGCGGTAAAAGAAGTGGCCAAAAGTGTAAGAATAAGGGCTCAGGCGTTGACATAAGAGGTGTTCAGTGCTTCAATAATAGCGTCCTTAGAAAAAAATCCAGCTAGGAAAGGTATACCTGTAAGAGCAAGACTGCCTAAAGTAAGTGATGAGGAAGTGAATGGGGTTAGATGATGTAAGCCGCCCATCTTACGAATATCCTGCTCGTCATTAAGGCTGTGAATAATTGATCCGGAACACAGGAAAAGTATTGCTTTGAAGAAAGCGTGTGTACAAATGTGAAGAAAGGCTAGTTGAGGTTGGTTAAGGCCAATAGTTACTATTATTAAACCCAGCTGACTTGATGTGGAGAAAGCTACAATTTTTTTGATATCATTTTGTGTTAAAGCACAAGTAGCGGTGAATAGTGTAGTTAGTGCTCCTAAGCACAGGCAAAGAGTAAGGGCGGTGGTATTTTCTTCCATAAGGGGACTTATACGGATTAGTAGAAAAATACCTGCAACTACTATTGTGCTTGAGTGAAGTAGGGCAGATACTGGAGTAGGACCCTCTATGGCTGAAGGTAGTCATGGATGGAGACCAAATTGTGCAGATTTACCTGTAGCTGCTAAAATCAGGCCAAGCAGTGGGAGAGTAAGATGTTCACCTTTAATTGATGAGAATATCTGATGTATTTCTCACGAGTTTAAGTTGGTAGCCATCCATGCCATTGCTAAAATAAGGCCAATGTCCCCTACTCGGTTGTAAAGTACAGCTTGAAGGGCTGCCGTATTAGCGTCCGCTCGGCCATACCATCACCCAATAAGTAGAAATGATATAATTCCAACTCCCTCCCATCCGATAAAAAGTTGGAATATATTATTTGCAGTAACTAAAATAATTATAGCTACCAGGAATATGAGTAGGTATTTAAAAAAACGATTTATGTTAATGTCTGACGCTATATACCATAATGCAAACTCTAGAATTGATCATGTAACGTAAAGAGCTACAGGGGTGAAAATAACAGAGTAAAAATCAAACTTAAAACTTAGGTTAATATCAAAGGTTAAGGAGTTTATTCATGACCATGTGGTGATTACAGTTTCTGTACCTTCATTTAGAAACAGAAATAAGGGTACAAGGCTAATTATAAATGCTATTTTAACAGATGTTTTTACATATAAGGTAGATCAGTTTGAGGGAAGGGGTTTAGGGGATAAAGTTAATAATACTGGGGAGATTAGTAGAACAAAGATAATGATTAGGGTTGAAGATATAAGTAAAGGGGAGAAGTGCATAGCTGGTGCTTGGATTTGCACCAAGAGTGTTGGCTCCTAAGACCAATGGATAACTATTATCCCTCACGAGCGGGCGAGTGAGCCTCAGAGTTTAACTGAGGAGGCATAAGTTAGCAGTTTTTGTTGTCTTCGGACCTCTCTCGGTGGGTAAGGGGGTTTTAACCTCTATTTTTAGAATCACAATCTAATGTTTTCACTAAACTATACCTACAAAAAGCTCAACCTCATAATAGTTCTGGTTTAAAAATTAGGAGGACAAGGGGAATAAGATGAAGGGTAATTAGTAAGTGTTCCCGGGAGTGGGAAGGTTCTATGAGAACTAAGTGGTTAGTCAGTGGTCCTCGTTGTGTTATTAAGAACAAGTAAAGGGAGTAGCCTGCCGTAATCAGAGTTCCAGTTCCTGTAATAGCAATAGTTCATATTGATCAGTTAAATAATGAGGAAATAATAATTAATTCTCCTATGAGGTTAGGAAGTGGAGGGAGGGCTAAATTAGCAAGACTGGCAATAAATCATCAGGTCGCCATTAGGGGAAGAACCATTTGCAATCCCCGAGCTAGAAGTATTGTTCGGCTATGTGTACGTTCATAACTAGTATTGGCTAAACAAAATAATGCTGAAGATGTTAAACCGTGGGCAATTATGAGGATAAGAGCTCCGGTAAATCCTCAAGGGGTTTGGATAAGGATACCGGCAGCTACTAAACCTATATGGCTAACGGAGGAATAAGCGATTAGGGATTTTAAGTCGGTTTGACGTAAGCAGATTGATCCAGTCATAATAACTCCTCATAAAGCTAAAATAATAAATGGATAAGATAACTCCTTATTAAGGGGTTCTAAGTTTGTCATTACACGTATTATACCGTAACCTCCTAGTTTTAGAAGGACGGCGGCTAGAACCATAGAGCCAGCGATTGGTGCTTCTACGTGGGCTTTAGGTAACCAGAGATGGACTCCATATAATGGTATTTTTACTAGGAATGCTATAAGACACCCCGCTCATCATAATTTATCCCCAAATGTGGATAGGTTGATAAAGTTGGAATATTGTATTGTTAAAAGAGATAATGTTCCGATATTATCCTGAAGTATTAGTAAAGCTACTAAAAGTGGTAAGGACCCGGCGAGTGTATAAAATAAGAAATAAATTCCTGCGTTCAGGCGTTCGGCTTGATTACCTCAACGAGTAATAATAAGAAGTGTAGGAATTAATGTGGCTTCAAACATTACGTAAAACAAAATTAATTCTGTGGCACTAAAAGCCATAATTAGGAATACTTGCAATGAGGTTAATAATATGATGTATGTACGCTGTCGATTAATGGGTTCATTGGCTGTGTGGTTTTGGCTTGCTAAAATTATTAGAGGTAATAGTCAGCACGATAAAATTAAAAGAGGCGTTGATAAAGGGTCTGTTGCTATTAGGGTATTAATAGTTGACCACCCTGTTTCCAATGGTCATTTTGCCCACTGGAGACTTAGAAGGGCAATTAAGAGACTGTGTATCAGGGTTAGTGGTCATAGTCATTTATTTGGAAGTAATCATGTCGTGGGAATTAATAAAATTGTAGGTATTAGAATTTTTAACATTGTAGGATATTTAAGGCTTGAAGGCGATCTGTTCCATGGGTTCGGGAGGTTGCTACAAGCAAAGCTAGGCCTGCACTTGCTTCACATGCTGAAAAGGCTAAAAGAAGTATAGGAGATGGGGAGAAACTAATTGAGCCTAGTTGTAAGGTCCATAGAGAGAGGGTGACGTAGAGAGATAATATTATACCTTCTAGACATAAGAGGGCTGATAATAAATGTGTCCGATGAAAAGCTAGTCCTGCTAAACCCAGGATAAAGGCAGAAGATAAGGTGAAGTGTACGGGCGTCATTTGACGATCATGGAATTTAACCATGTGTTTTTGAGCCGAAATCAAATGTTTTAATTAGACTAATCGTCTATTCTGCTCATTCTAGACCTCCTTGGACCCATTCGTAAACTAATCCTAAGGTCAATAAAATGAGTACTAATGAGGCTCATGTAAATGTAATAGTAGGGAGTGTGAGTTGAATGCCTCAAGGTAGGGGGAGAAGGAGGGCAATTTCTAAATCGAAAAGAAGGAATAAAATAGCTACTAGAAAAAACCGAAGTGAAAAGGGAAGACGTGCTGAGCCAAGAGGATCAAATCCACATTCGTAAGGTGATAATTTTTCTGGGTCTGGATTTATTAAGGGTAGTCAGAATGAGACAATAGCCAGAATAATTGAAAGTGCTGTGGTGATAATTAAAATTGTAGTGAGTAAATTCATTATCTTTTCTTGGAATTTAACCAAGACCATGTAATTGGAAGTCACTTATACTGTTTAGTACTAAAAAGATTATGATCCTCATCAATAAATTGAGACGTAAAGGAATAGTCATACTACGTCTACAAAATGTCAATATCAAGCAGCGGCTTCAAAACCAAAGTGATGTTCTGATGTAAAATGGTATTGAATTTGTCGAATAAGACAAACTGCTAGAAAAGTTGAGCCGATAATAACATGGAGTCCGTGGAAACCAGTAGCTACAAAAAAGGTTGAACCATAAACTCCATCGGCGATAGTAAAAGGGGCTTCATAATACTCTATGGCTTGAAGGAATGTGAAATAAAATCCGAGAAGAATAGTTAATATTAATGACTGAATAGTTTGTTTCCGTTCACCCTCTATAATACTGTGATGAGCTCAGGTTACTGTAACTCCGGAAGCTAAAAGTACAGCTGTGTTAAGTAATGGGACTTCAAAGGGGTCAAGGGTTGTAATTCCAGATGGGGGTCAGCAGCCCCCCAATTGGTAAGTAGGGGCTAAGCTCGAGTGGTAAAATGCTCAGAAAAACCCTAAGAAGAAGAATACTTCAGAGGTGATAAATAAAATTATTCCGTAGCGAAGACCTTTTTGAACAGGAGGGGTGTGATGTCCTTGGAAAGTACCCTCTCGAATAATGTCTCGTCATCATTGAAGTATTGTTAATAGCAGAAGAATTAATCCTAGGTTTATTAAAATAGTGGAATTGAAATGAAATCAGATGGCTAGGCCAGATGTTATTAGAAGAGCTCCGATGGCTCCCGTTAGAGGCCAGGGGCTGGGGTCTACTATATGATATGCATGTGCTTGATGGGCCATTAGACGTTTTCTTGTAGGTAAAGACTTAAAAGTAATACGAAAACATATGCTTGAATTACGGCTACTGCAATTTCTAAAATATTTAGAAGTAGAAGAAGACCTAAAGTTAATAAAGCCACGGATGGTATTATAGATAGAAGAACAAATACAGCTGTAGTAGTAAGCTGAATAAGAAGATGACCTGCTGTCAAATTAGCAGTGAGTCGAACTCCGAGTGCTAAAGGGCGGATGAATAGACTAATTGTTTCGATAATAATTAGAACCGGGATAAGTGGGGCGGGAGTGCCTTCAGGAAGAAGATGAGCTAATGAGTGTGTTGGTTGATTACGTATACCAATAACTACAGTAGCTAGTCAAAGAGGTACTGCTAGGCCTAAATTTAATGAGAGTTGAGTTGTAGGTGTAAAAGTGTAAGGCAAAAGTCCTAGAGTATTTATAGAAATTAAAAATACTATTAATGATGTGAATATTAATGCTCATTTATGGCCTCCTGGGTTGATAGGTAGCAGTAGTTGATGGGCAAATCGATTCATAAACCAGCTTTGAAGAGTAAGAAGACGGTTATTTGATCATCGAGAAGAGGGGGTGGGGAATAAAATTCAGGGAAGCGTAAGGGCTAATGCCATTAAGGGGATACCTAATAGTATGGGACTTATAAATTGATCAAATAGGCTTAATGTCATTGTCAGGTTCAGGGAGTTATTTTAGGAGTTTTTGTGCTTTGAAGACTTGGGTCGTTTGGGGTTTTGTGAGATGCTACTTTTGGGGGAATAATTGTGGTAAAAACAAATCATGAAAACACTAGAATTAAAAGTCAGGGGGCAGGATTTAATTGAGGCATATCACTAAGGGTGGTTAGGAATCACCAATTTTTAGCTTAAAAGGCTAACGCTTCACCTCATTTAGCTTCTTAGTGAGGCATCTTCAAGTATTAGTAAAGATCAGTCTTCAAAGTGTTCTAAAGGGACTGCTTCTACTACGATAGGTATAAAGCTATGGTTTGCTCCGCAAATTTCGGAGCATTGACCATAAAACACACCAGGGTGAGATGTGATAAAGGCTGTTTGATTAAGTCGGCCGGGGACTGCATCTATTTTAACTCCTAAAGAGGGTACTGCTCATGAGTGAAGAACATCTTTTGCAGAAACTAAGACTCGAATTGGGGATTCCACAGGGATTACTATTCGGTGATCAGCCTCAAGTAGGCGGAATTGGCCGGGTGAGAGGTCATTAGTAGGAATTATGTAGGAATCAAATCGAAGTTTTTCGTAATCTGTGTACTCATAACTTCAGAATCATTGGTGACCAACTGCTTTAATCGTTAGGTGTGGGTCGTTTACCTCATCTATAAGGTAAAGAATGCGTAAAGAGGGGAGAGCAATAAGAATTAAGATAATTGCGGGGAGTACAGTTCAAATGATTTCAATTTCTTGGGAGTCCAGAAGAAATTTATTTGTTAATTTTGTAGTAACTATAGCTACAATAATATATAGAACTAATGTACTGATGAGAAAAACAATTATTAAAGCATGGTCATGGAAATGAAGTAATTCTTCTATTACAGGTGATGCTGCGTCTTGGAAACCTAGTTGTGAGGGGTAAGCCATATTAAAGATGTGCAAGATTTTAACTTGCAATTCTGCCTTGACAAAGCAGTGTAATGTTTTACTAACATCTCATAAAGAAAGTGACAGATAGGTTATGTGAGTGGCTTGAAACCATTTAAAGGGGGTTCAATTCCTTCCTTTCTCGTTAATTATGTCGAACTTGAACGAAAGCAGGTTGTTCAAAAGTGTGGTAAGGAGGGGGAGACCCGTGAAGTCATTCAACATTTGTTGATATTAGTTCAACAGAAAGTACTTCTCGTTTAGCAGCAAATGCCTCCCAAATAATAAAGAGGAATATAATTACGGCAATAAGAGATACTAACGAGCCAATAGAAGAAATACTATTTCATAATGTATATGCATCTGGGTAATCAGAGTAACGGCGAGGTATACCGGCAAGACCTAAAAAATGTTGGGGGAAAAAGGTGAGATTTACGCCTGTAAACATTACACCAAAATGGATTTTTGATCAGGTGTCATGTAAAGTGTATCCTGTAAATAATGGGAATCAGTGTACAAATCCTGCCATAATAGCAAATACGGCACCCATTGATAAAACGTAATGGAAGTGAGCAACTACGTAATAAGTGTCATGTAAAACAATATCAAGTGAGGAATTGGCTAATACAATCCCGGTAAGTCCTCCTACAGTAAATAAAAAGATAAATCCTAAAGCTCATAGTAAGGGAGTTTCTCATTTGATTACACCTCCATGAAGAGTAGCTAATCAGCTGAATACTTTAACACCTGTTGGGATGGCAATAATTATTGTAGCTGAGGTGAAGTATGCTCGCGTATCTACATCTATTCCTACTGTAAATATATGGTGAGCTCAAACAATAAACCCTAGTAAACCGATAGCCATTATAGCTCAAACTATTCCCATATAACCGAAAGGTTCTTTTTTGCCTGAATAATAAGCTACGATGTGGGAAATCATTCCAAATCCGGGTAGAATTAAGATATAAACTTCAGGGTGACCAAAAAATCAGAACAGGTGTTGATAAAGGATAGGATCTCCCCCTCCTGCTGGATCGAAAAAAGTTGTGTTTAAATTCCGGTCAGTTAAAAGCATAGTGATACCGGCTGCTAAAACGGGTAAAGATAGAAGAAGTAATACAGCAGTGATAAGTACGGCTCAAACAAATAAGGGTGTCTGGTATTGGGAGATTGAGGGAGGTTTTATGTTAATAATAGTAGTAATAAAATTAATAGCTCCTAAAATTGAAGATACACCTGCCAAATGAAGAGAGAAAATAGTTAGATCAACAGAAGCTCCCTGATGTGCTAAATTTCCTGAAAGAGGTGGATAAACTGTTCACCCTGTTCCTGCTCCTGCTTCTACTCCTGATGAGGCGAGAAGGAGAAGGAAAGATGGTGGAAGAAGTCAAAAACTTATGTTATTTATTCGAGGGAATGCTATATCTGGGGCTCCAATTATTAAAGGGATTAGTCAATTACCGAAACCGCCAATTATAATAGGTATAACTATGAAGAAAATTATAACAAAAGCATGTGCTGTGACGATTACATTGTAAATTTGGTCGTCACCCAAGAGGGCTCCTGGTTGACTTAGTTCTGCTCGGATGAGAAGGCTAAGCGCAGTACCCACTATTCCGGCTCATGCACCAAATACTAGATATAGGGTGCCAATGTCTTTATGATTAGTTGAGAAAAATCAGCGTGTGATTGCCACAGGTAGGGTGGCTGAGTAAGCGGTGGATTGTAGTCCCACATACAGGGGTTTGAGCCCCCTTCATACCAAGTCCTGAGGTGTTAACATGTTAGATTGCAAATCTAAAGTAGCCGACTAACGTCGGCCGGGGCTTTCCCCCGCCTTTCCGCCTTATATAAGGCGGGGGAAAGTAGATAGATGCTCGCTGGTTTGAGCGCTTAGCTGTTAACTATGAAATTGAAGGATCAAGGCCTTCCTGTCTAGTAAGGCTTTAGCTTAATTAAAGTGTCTGCTTTGCATGCAGAAGATGTGGGTTAAATCCCTGCAAGTTTTACAAGGACTAAAGGGCTTTCACCTCTGCTTGGGGCTTTGAAGGCCCCTGGTCTTCTAACCTAAGTTCTTAGTTCGCTAGTGCTATTATTGCTGGTAGGATGGGTAATAGCATTAAGGTAAGCGTTGTTGAGATACTTAATGGTAAAGTACTTTGGGTTGATTTAAATCGTCATTGAGCGGTTGCTGAGGTAATATTAGGAGACATAGTTAGTGTTATGGCATATGATAGGCGAAGGTAAAAGTAAAGACTTAAAAGGGCAGACAAAGCTGCTAATGTTGCCACAGGGGCGAGGTCCTGTTTAGTCAGTTCTGACAGAATTATTCATTTAGGGCCAAAACCTGTAAGCGGGGGTAAGCCTGCTAAAGATAATATAATTAACGGAGTAAGGGCGGTTATTATGGGAGATTTAAATCACGAGTTTGCTAATGAGCTAATTGATGTAGCCTTATTAAATTTTAATAAATTAAAAGCTGCTATGGTCATAAGGATATAGGTTAGTAGGGCAATTAATGTTAAAGAGGGGGAGTATTGCAGGACTAGTGCTATTCAACCTAGATGGGCAATAGAGGAATAAGCTAAGATCTTTCGAATTTGGGTTTGGTTAAGTCCTCCTCACCCCCCAATAAGAGTAGACATAATTGCCACAGTGGTGATAATAATTGTGTGTTGCGAAGTTAGCTGAGTAAGCAAGACAAAGGGGGCAAGCTTTTGCCAAGTAGATATAATTAATCCGGTAGTTAGATCAAGGCCTTGTAGAACTTCAGGAAGTCACGTATGTAGTGGGGCTAATCCTAGTTTAAGTGCTAAAGCTAAGGTGATAATAGTTAGAGGAAAAGGGTGGGATAGTTCATTAATGTTCCATTGTCCGGTCATTCAGGCATTTATTGAGCTGGCAAAAAGGATTATAGCTGCAGCAGTTGCCTGAGTGAGGAAGTACTTGGTAGAGGCTTCAACGGAACGGGGATGATGGTGTTGGGCTATTAATGGAATGATTGCTAGGGTGTTAATTTCAAGTCCTATTCAGGCAAGCAACCAATGTGAGCTTATAAAAGTGATTGTGGTTCCAAGCCCTAAACCGAACAAAAAAATAGGGAGGATGTAAGGGTTCATTAGTAAAGGAAGGGTTTTAACCTGCATTTTTGGGGTATGGGCCCAAAAGCTTATTTAGCTGACTTTACTTAGGAAGTGGTGTAATGGAAGCACAAAGAGTTTTGATCTCTTTAGTAGGGTTCAAATCCCTTCTTTCTAAGAAGCTGGGCGGATTTTAACCGCCATAATTCACTCTATCAAAGTGGTCCTTTAATTCAGGCACAACTTCTACTAAACTTGTGGTGGAAGTCCAGCTAGTGCAATAGGAAGGGATAGGTGTCAAATAACCAGGGACAGGGTTAGTGGTAAAAAGTTCTTCCAGATTAGGTGTATAAGTTGGTCATATCGGAACCGTGGGTACGAAGCTCGTACTCACAAAAATAAAACGGATAAAAAAGTGGCTTTAATTATTAGGTTAATTGTTGTTATCTGAGGTAAAGATGGGATGTGTGATGCTCCTAAGAAAAGGGTAGCTGACAGGGTATTCATTAGAAGAATATTAGCATATTCTGCTAAAAAAAATAGAGCGAATGGGCCTCCTGCGTATTCTACATTGAAACCAGATACTAGCTCTGATTCTCCTTCCGTTAGGTCAAATGGGGCTCGGTTTGTTTCGGCAAGGGTTGAAATGTACCATATTGCTGCAAGAGGTCATGCTGGGATAACTAGTCATACGGTTTCTTGTGTAATCCCAAATGCTTGTAAGGTGAAGTTTCCTGTGAACACGATTAGTGCTAACAAAATCAACCCTAAGCTAACTTCATATGAAATAGTTTGGGCTACTGCTCGTAGGGCTCCGATTAGTGCATATTTTGAATTTGATGCTCATCCGGAGCCTAAAATAGAGTATACAGCAAGACTTGAGAGTGCTAGAATAAATAGGATGCTTAGGTTAACATCAACAACGGGGTAAGGTATTGGAAGTGGGGCCCAAAGTGTTAGTGCTAAAATTAAGGCTAATATAGGGGTAGTTAAGAATAAAATAGGGGAGGCTGTGGATGGACGAACTGGTTCTTTAATAAATAATTTTACACCATCAGCGATTGGTTGAAGTAAACCATAGGGTCCTACAATGTTCGGCCCTTTTCGAAATTGTATATAACCCAAAACTTTCCGTTCAATTAGAGTAAGGAATGCAACCGCTAGAAGTACAGGTACAATAAAGATTAAAGGGTTAATAATATGTGTAAGAAGGACAGGGATCATAGTTAGGAAGAGGATTTGAACCTCTGTTCAAAGGGCTTAGGTCTTTTGCATGTCCATGTTCTGCCATCCTAACTTACAGTTATTTACGGGTTTATTTTAAACCCCCTTATCCATTTAAGATATTTCAATGGGTGGGGGTAGGGCTTACCTTAGGCATGGGCCCTCCTTTCTCGGTCCTTTCGTACTAGAAAAAGGGGTACTATAGATAGAAACTGACCTGGATTACTCCGGTCTGAACTCAGATCACGTAGGATTTTAATCGTTGAACAAACGAACCCTTAATAGCGGCTACACCATTAGGATATCCTGATCCAACATCGAGGTCGTAAACCCCCTTGTCGATAGGGACTCTTGAAGGGGATTGCGCTGTTATCCCTGGGGTAACTAGGTTCGTTGATCGGCTTTGCCGGATCTTTAGGTCAAAAATTTTGCTTCTTTGAATTGTCGTTCTGGGATTTAAGGTTAGTTACCTCATTCCTCACGGAGGTTTCTCTTTACTCCGCGGTCGCCCCAACCAAAAATATCAGAGAGAGGGTAAATTTGCTTCTACTCTTTTTAGGTTAATTGCATAAAATCTCTCATTATTTAAAGCTCCACAGGGTCTTCTCGTCTTATAATAATATCCCCGCTTCTGCACGGGGAGATCAATTTCATTGACCGGGAGAAGGAGACAGTTAAGCCCTCGTTATGCCATTCATACAGGTCTTTATTTAAAAGACAAGTGATTGCGCTACCTTTGCACGGTCAAAATACCGCGGCCGTTAAACATATAGTCACAGGGCAGGCGGGACCTCTTATACATATAATGCAAGAGGCGGTGTTTTTGGTAAACAGGCGAGGCTTGTGCTTGCCGAGTTCCTTCTTCTCCTTTTAGTCTTTCTTTGTAAGCACTCCAGTGTGGGGTTAACGGTTTATCGGTGTTTGTTTTTCTTGCTTTTTCATTAATTTACATTTCCCTCTTTTGTTGGGACCGTTAATTTTCGGTGGGGGTTCGATCCGAAGTACACTTGGGCAAAGAGAGAACCATTTCTCTTATTACTCATATTAGCATTGTCTCTCCTAATGGTTTAGGAAGGCCTGGTATGTTTAGGGGATGAAGAATATTTGGCGGTATATATAGTTGCAAAGTGTTTGAGCTTTAACGCTTTCTATCTAGATGGCTGCTTTTAAGCCCACTAGAACACTAAGGCCTTTTAAATTATGGTCTTTAACCTCCTAATAAAGTTGTTTCTTTTATCAAACAAGCTGTACCTTGTTTGATTAGCTGTAATTACTCACGTTTGATCTTTTTAAGACAATCGGAATGAATAGAGGAATAATTACGCTGAGCTTCTACTCATTTCCCAGGCAACCAGCTATAACTAGGCTCGGTTGGTTTATCACCTCTACTCGAAAGTCTTCCCAATCTTTTGCCACAGATACGGGTTTGCTCATTAATAGCTGCTTTGGAGTAGCTCGCTTAGTTTCGGGGTGTCAAACTGAAGGGCGCTTTGCTTGATTGTTTCTTGCTAAAACATGATGCAAAAGGTACAAGTTTTAATCTCTGCTTTTTTATACTTAATTGATTTATTTCATTTCTTTTTCACTTTTCCCTTGCGGTACTAATTTTGTTGCTCCTAATTCCTTTTTTGTCTCCCATACTAAGGTGGAAAAATGGTTTATTGTTTAACTTTTGTGTATAAGGGTTTATAAATATTTGTTTATTGGTTTTGGATATTGGGCTAGTTTTACGGTGTCAAGGCAGTCCAATTTGCATGGACAGTTTCTCGGTGTAAGGGAGATGCTTTACTAGTTAAGCTATGCTTTGGTATTCCAAGTGCACCTTCCGGTACACTTACCATGTTACGACTTGCCTCCCCTTAATTTTTCAGGCATTTTACTTAATTTTATGAGGCATTAGGGGAGAGTGACGGGCGGTGTGTGCGCGCTTTAGAGCCTATTTCAGAAGAACTCTCTATTTTCTTCTTACTACTAAATCCTCCTTCAGCTTTACTTTTCAGTAAATCATTCGTATTTATCGTAGGATAAATGTAGCCCATTTCTTCCCCTACTATACACTACACCTCGACCTGACGTTTTGGGTTGTACTAATTTTGCTCACTAATATTCTTTCACAAGGTAAGCTGACGACGGCGGTATATAGGCGGGTTTGACAAAGTAGGGTGAGGTTGAACGGGGGTTATCAGTTCTAGAACAGGCTCCTCTAGGTGGTTCTAAAGCACCGCCAAGTCCTTTGGGTTTCAAGCCAATGCTTGTAGTTCCCTGGCGGATTAAAAGTAAATAAATATCGGTGTTTACGGTTATGCATAGTGGGGTATCTAATCCCAGTTTGTTTCATAACTTTCGTGGAGTCAGAATAGTAAAGCCACTTTCGTGGAAGATTCTCATATTTTCAGATGCGTATAACAGCTAGGAAAATGTTTAGCTTTATTGTTAGTACTACTTAACCACTCTTTACGCCGTGTTCTGTCAGCTTGGGCCTCTCGTATAACCGCGGTGGCTGGCACGAGTTTTACCGGCCCTCTTAGCTTTAACTAAGTCAAGTTTACACTTATGGCTTAATGTTTATCACTGCTGAATTCCCTTGGGGGTGTGGCTGAGCAAGGTGTTATGGGCTTCAATTAAGTGTGCCTGATACCAGCTCCTTGGACTCATAAGAGGGTGAAGGGCATCCTCACGGGTATGCGGATACTTGCATGTGTAAGTATAGCTATAGTCGACAGCAAAGTTAGGACCAGGCCTTTGTGCTCTTGGAATTTCCTACGATCCATTATAACATCTTCAGTGTTATGCTTTAGTTTTAAGCTACAATAGC